GAGTGAATAGATTGACCTTGAAACAACAACGATTAATTACTATTGCTATAAAACAAGCTCGTATTTTATCTTTGTTACCTTTTCTCAATAATGAGAAACAATTTGAAAGAACCGAGTCGACCGCTAGAACTACTGGTCTTAGAACCAGAAATAAATAGGCTTATTCTTTGTTCACTTGAATTAGAATTCCAATCAGAACTCAAACACGGATTGTTGTTTTGTTCGACAAATCCGGGAATCCAGATTTGATTATCGTGTCGTAAGAAAAAAAAACGAATCGGAAAAGAAAAAATATTTTTTTTTTTTTTAAATGTGTTCATTCATTTTGACTACTTTAGCATATTTTCTCATAGTAATTTCGACTCTACCTTCCCGGAGTTCATTCTCCGGGGAACTCCGTTTAAATTATTCCGGTGGATTCTTTCCAATCTACTTCTTTTATGATCTCGTTGGAAATCATATAAAGACAATTCCTATTTGATATAGCTATTTGTGCAAGTATTTTACGATTAAGAAGCAACTGTCTCTTGTATAGATCATGTATTAATTTACTATAACTATAAGATACTCCCTTTTCGCGAATTACTGCGTTTATCCGAGTGATCCACAAACGACGAAAATTTCTCTTTTGCTTATCCCTATCCCGATGAGCCGAAACCAAAGCTCTTATTTTCTGTTGAGTAATAGTTCGAGTAAGTCTTGAATGAGCCCCTCGAAAGCTTGATGCAAATAAACGAATTTTTGTTCTACGTCTCCGAGCTATATATCCGCGTTTAATTCTGGTCATTGAATAAATGAAACTTTGACGAATAACTAATTGATTTCCTTTCTTTCAGTTATTCTTTTCCCCTTTCCTGGTCTATTAATAACCAAACGGATTTTTCCAATGTATAAAAAAAAATTCCAATGGCTTTGGCTACTATAACCTTCCCGACCACAATTTTTTTTTTTTTAGGTATTTCACTGCGAAATACGAAAGAAATAAGAAATTTTATTCTTCTAAGTGTGAAAAATATAGTAAAAAGAAATATAAATTAAATGGATAACGAAATAGTGGGTTCCGTCGTTTCTATGGTTACTTCTTAAACGGTGAGGTCTTCTCTATACACCGGAGCCTTTACTTCATTTAATCAATGTTATTGGTAACTTGTATAGTTCACACCACACTCTTTGGCTCTACCCATGAATTATGCAGTAATAGGTCTTTCACAATGAGATCCACCTATACAGTAACGGTATTTAATTAGAAAAGTTAGCTGGGTAGCTGACCCTCTTAGTCCGTTCTTGACAGAGTGGGAGCTTCATTTTTATGTTTTTGAAATTGAAATAAGATTTCCTCCGCTTAATAGATAACCATTTGCTACCAATGGAGAATTGCTTCTCATCTTAAATTCAGGTGATTGGATTTGCACCAATGGAAACCATAAACTTCATACACAATAGAGGGATCGATTTGCTTATTTTTAGATAGTGAATGGGGTTCTTTCTTCCATTCTATCCTATTTACTGGTACTGATCATTGATACTGGAAAGCGGTTTTCTTGCTTTTTTTTGTGCCAGCTCATGATCTAAACGAGTCGCACATACACCCTAGTACATGTTCCTCGACGCTGAGGACATCCCCGAAGAGCGGGGGATTTCGTGACATTTCGAATTGGCTGTCTTGTATTTCTAATAAGTTGTTTAATAGTTGGCATGTTGAATCATATACATAATGGGCTGGTTTAGATTGATCCTAACCGGATGATTATGAATTATTTCTATTTAATAGAATATTCAACTCGTAGATAAAATCTCAAATCACGGATTTTTAGAAAATCCATCTTATTTTCATTCAACTGCTACAAGATCAACAATTCCATAAGCTTGGGCTTCTGTTGCTGACATAAAAACATCTCTTTCCATGTCTTCAGATACAACCCATAAGGGTTTGCCCGTTCTTTGTACATAAACCCTTGTGAGGGTTTCGCGTAGTTTCAGCAGTTCTTCCGCTTCCAGGATAAATTCTCCCGTTTGTGCCTCATAAAAAGAACTAGCAGGTTGATGGATCATTACCCTGATGATATAACAGTTCTCTATCTCGCGTGATGAAACGAAGAGAAAAGAAAGAAAGATAAAGAATAATAGGAAAAAAAAAGATAGAATAGAATTGAACAACCGTACGGGCATTATCTTTTGTGCATTGCATACGGCTCTACAATAAAATTGACCCTTACCTTCCATTGAAGAAAGAGAAAAATAGAATCTATCAGACACAGATGGATAAATGATCAAATTGCCACCCTTCCTTTCAGAGGAGTTCAAAAATACTATGATGGCTCCGTTGCTTTCTATTTTTAAATTGATTCTTTTTTTGTCTTTGATTCAGCAATCCCAAAGTTTCTTTTTGATCCAATCAAATAAGGAAAAATCTTGTTTTTTTTTTCGCCCTCTTTTTTTATAACATAAATATTGTTAAGAGCCCTTCGGTGTGAAAACAAAAAAGTTTGTGACGCTGAACTGGACTCCCGATAGATAAGAGAAATCGGAAATACCTTTTATCTCATACTACTCTCTCGATACATAATCGAATCTTTTGAAAAAAAAACAAGACAAAAATTTTGCATATCGAATTCGAAGTGCCATGCTATTATTACTTAATATTCATATGGCGAAGGCATAGTCTTCTTTTTTCTCTCAAATAAAAAAAACCTCATTGGCGCCAAGCGTGAGGGAATGCTAGACGTTTGGTAATTTCTCCTCCAACCAAGATAAAAGATGCCATTGATGCGGCTAATCCCATGCATATTGTATGGACATCTGGTCGCACAAATTGCATAGTATCGTAAATAGCTACTCCAGGTATTACCCATCCGCCAGGAGAGTTTATAAACAAATACAGATCTTTGGTATCATCCTCGATACTGAGATATACCATAAGACCAATAAGTTGATTCGAGATCTCGCTATCAACTTCTTGGCCTAAAAAAAGTAATCTTTCTCGATAAAGTCGGTTGATTAGGGTAAAATTGTATCCCTTAGGAACCGTACATGCACCTTTTGACGCATACGGTTCAAAAAATAATTGCGAAAAAAAAGAATCAATGTATAGATTAAAGTCCTCTTTCTTTGTTCCTATTCTTTTTTCATAGCAGGTTTTTTCTGACTTCTAATGAAAGGACTTTTTCTTCGATTTTTCAATAAAGACGAATTTGAACTTCTTTCTTCCTTATAATAGAAAAAAAGTCACTAAACTTATCGAATTAACTTCTCATTGATGTATTGTTTCATCGAGATTCAATCCAAATCACGATGGTATTTTCTTGTTCCTGAATGGGTCTCTTTCATCTTTTTAGGTTTATGCTCTACTCCGGGTAAAGATCCGCCCGATTTTGATTTGCACATATAGGACAAATCTTCCCATTACCATTTCTTTTTGTTATGACTTTCTTTTTTTTTTTTTTTTTTTCAATTCATTTCATACCTTTCACCAAGTATTTAGTTTGAGATTCCCTCGCTTGACAAATAGGATCTCTTTACAAATACCAAACAGGAATCATTTATGATACAAGTAGTAATCATAGATATATTACCAATTGGGTTTTTTCTAAACGGAGCCTGGATACTTCATTTTTGAGTCCAACCAAGCCAACCATAAATTATTCTAATTGATAATAGTAATGTGAATCCCCCCAAACAATGGATCTAATTGCGCTTCACGCTCCAAATTTTTGATGATTCAATTTATCTTTCTTGGGCGAAACAGAGGATATCTCGATCGGGGGAGAGAACGGGGAAATCCCATATGACCCAATATATCTGACAAGTCGCACTATACGTCAACCCAAGATGCATCTTCCTCTCCAGGACTTCGGAAAGGTACTTTTGGAACACCAATAGGCATTAATTGAAAGAAAAAAGAACTAAGTACTATATTTTACTTTGATGTGGAAACGTAACAACATTATTTTATTGTCTTTATAATATTGGTTTTATCGTATTTATTTTATCCATAGATTAGAAAAATTCATAAAGAAAGACAAAAGAAGAAATAAAGGAAAATTTTGACGAATAGGGCCTTCTAATGAGGAATAAGGAAGGACACATTTACTGATAGAAAATGGTATCAACCACCCATTGCGTATTGGTACTTATCGGGTATAGAATAAATCTGCTTCTCTTTGTTCCTACGAATAGAATTGTTTCATTATTACCAATAGAATAGAACAAATAGTAACCCTTGTTCAGTGGATTATTTCAGAACAAGGAGAGTCCATAGAATAGTCATAGTATAGCTTTTCCAATGCAATAAAGTTACGTAGTGTCTATTTATCTTTGATAAAGAGGTATTTTCCATGGGTTTACCTTGGTATCGTGTTCATACCGTTGTATTGAATGATCCCGGTCGGTTGCTTTCCGTTCATATAATGCATACAGCTCTGGTTGCTGGTTGGGCAGGTTCGATGGCTCTGTATGAATTAGCAGTTTTTGATCCTTCTGACCCTGTTCTTGATCCAATGTGGAGACAGGGTATGTTTGTTATACCTTTCATGACTCGTTTAGGAATAACCAATTCATGGGGAGGTTGGAGTATCACAGGAGGGACTGTAACGAATCCGGGGATTTGGAGTTACGAAGGTGTAGCTGGGGCACATATTGTGTTTTCGGGCTTATGCTTTTTGGCAGCTATCTGGCATTGGGTCTATTGGGATCTAGAAATATTTTGTGATGAACGTACAGGAAAACCTTCTTTGGATTTGCCCAAGATCTTTGGAATTCATTTATTTCTCTCAGGGGTGGCTTGCTTTGGTTTTGGTGCATTTCATGTAACAGGCTTGTATGGTCCTGGAATATGGGTGTCCGATCCTTATGGACTAACGGGAAAAGTACAACCTGTAAATCCGGCGTGGGGCGTGGAAGGTTTTGATCCTTTTGTTCCGGGAGGAATAGCTTCTCATCATATTGCAGCAGGGACATTGGGCATATTAGCGGGTCTATTCCATCTTAGCGTCCGCCCGCCA